TTACAGTGTAACACTGTATATAAAATTTAAATTCACCAAAAAATCACATTTTGTTTAGTACTAACCTATTGTCGTAGGTATGTAGGTCTTTTTAGTCTTGGGGTTGGCTAAAAAGTTTCGCGTACTGATTAGACGGATATTGGGGGGTAGGGGGGTTATCCAAAATAAAATTAGATAATATTCAAAATTTATATTATTCGAAAAACTAGCTCCGGGGGGAAATAGGAAATATAATATATCCTTCATTCAAGAGGGAAAAAAATGTTATGTCCTTATAACATGAATATTTTATCCGCGGTTTTATAATTTTGTCACCCTACATTTGCAGTGCATGCTCAGGTTTTAGGCCGTTAGTGCCGACTCAAGACTTTATGGGGGATTGACTTCACAGAGAAAAAAAAATAATGAATGCAGTCCAGATCAGTTCTGTTGATCATGGGCCATCTAGTACAGTAAGCATTTTACCAGAGGCCTCTTAAAAAGAAATGATAGAAACTCTACTATCAATGTTCATAGATTCAAACCAACTGCCTGTATAGATAATAGAAAGACACTCTACAATTGAAGTCCGTGAAGTTTCTAAACGAGGATCGTGGGGGGCGGGTTGGTGATTTCTCGCCTGAGGGTTAGGTTAAAAATCCTAATAATACCAAAACAAAGACGATTGGCAAGTAGATGAATGCACTATTAAGCATAATATGTCGCCGCGTTACAAAAATTACGGGAAAATAAGTCAAGAGGTAGTTTAGGGCCCAGAATTTTGGCTTTGGGTGCCAGTGGCGAAAGTGAAAATCTTTCCCTCTTGAAGCAATTTTTTATGTGCACAAATTTTTATTTAGTGTTTTGGCGATTTTTTTTATTTGTTAAGTGTTTGTGGTAAATAAATATTGGCGGCACCTGGCAATAGAGTGAGTTTAAGTTTTTTCCTCATTTTGTTATTAGTTTATTTTTGGCGGAGCTCGGATACACCTGGAGAAGGGGGTTAGCCTTCGGCTTCGGCTTACAAGACCGATGTTTTTATTTAAACTATCTGGGTATCATTTTATAAGTTTGTTTTCTCATAGCCCAATTAGTGGGATTATGATGATGAAGAGTAAGAAGTAGAGGACTGAGGCGACTTGTCCAATTTCAGTAAATGGGGGTTCGACTGGTATTCCCCCAATTCAAGTTAAAATAAGGGTGTTTGCCACTAGAAGTCAGAATAAAATTTGGGATGTAGAGCGGAACATTAGACTTCGTTGTTTTGATGTATGTAACATTGGGATAAATATGAGAATTAAGATTGATATTAGAAGTGCAATAACCCCTCCCAGTTTATTTGGGATGGACCGTAAAATGGCGTAGGCGAATAAGAAGTACCACTCCGGCTTAATGTGAGGGGGTGCTATTAATGGGTTTGCGGGGATAAAGTTTTCTGGGTCTACTAGTAGATTTGGTACAATGAGGGCAATCAATACTAAGGTGAGGAGTGCCAGTAAGAAGCCTAGTAGATCTTTATAAGAAAAATAAGGGTGAAAGGAGATTTTATCTTGGTTGGAGGGGATTCCTGTTGGGTTGTTTGATCCGGTTTCGTGTAAGAACAATAGGTGAATAATACTTATTCCTGCAATTAAGAATGGTAGCAGGAAGTGAAATGCAAAAAACCGTGTCAAGGTAGTTTTGTCTACAGAAAACCCCCCCCAGACTCACTCTACTAGGGAACCCCCTACATATGGGATGGCTGAGAGGAGGTTAGTGATAACTGAAGCCCCTCAAAATGACATTTGTCCTCATGGAAGGACATATCCAACAAAGGCGGTGGCTATAACTAGTAGTAGTAGGATTACGCCAATATTTCATGTTTCTTTGAATATATATGATCCATAGTATAGTCCTCGTCCAATGTGCAGGTAGATGCAGATAAAGAAGAATGATGCCCCGTTAGCATGAATGTTTCGTATCAGTCACCCGTGGTTAACGTCTCGACAGATGTGGGCTACAGATGAGAAGGCCGATTGTGTGTCTGCTGTATAATGTATTGCTAGGAATAGGCCTGTAATAATTTGTGTAATCAGACAAATTCCTAGAAGGGAGCCAAAGTTTCATCAATATGAGATGTTTGATGGCGTTGGTAGGTCAATAAATGAGTTGTTAATAATTTTTAACAAGGGGTGGGTTTTTCGTGTAATGGGGGCCATTGTTTTTGTAGTTGAATACAACGTTGGTTTTTCAGATCAGAGGTCTTGGTTGGAGCCCAGGTAAAAATAATGATATATTTAAGTTTTTTGTTTATAGTTGGCATTCTAGTTGGTTTAATTGCTGTGGCTTCTAATCCCTCTCCTTATTTTGCAGCTTTTGGGTTAATTTTAGCTTCAATTAGCGGGTGTTGTTTGTTAGTTGATTTTGGGGTATCTTTTTTATCTCTTATTTTGTTGTTAATTTATTTGGGGGGAATAATGGTTGTTTTTGCATATTCCGCCTCGCTTGCGGCGGAGCCTTACCCTGAAGCATGAGGTAGCTGATCTGTGGCGGCATATGTATGTGTTTATGTAATTTTATTAGTGGCTGGTGGATTGTGGTTTAGTTGTAATTTTTCCATTGAACAATTATTTAGCGGGGGGTGTGTGGATTTTGGGGTTGTTGGACTTGATTGAGGTGGAGTAGGCGGTATATATGTTTTTGGTGGAGGCTTGTTGGTTATTGTTGGTTGAGCTCTTTTGTTGACCTTATTCGTGGTGTTGGAGGTGACTCGAGGGGTGTCTCGCGGTGCATTACGGGCTGTAAGATAGTGTTAAGATTAGTAAGATATTGGTTAAAAATAGTATTATATATATTTTAATTATGCCTGATTGGAAGTTTGTTGTGGTTTTGACAGGTGGCAGAATTTGGTTAGATGCTCCTTTTGGGCCCAGTTTTTCATACCATAACATATCTGTGATGTGGGTTGAGATGTTTTGTCCAAAGTTTAGTTTTAATTTTGGCGTAGTACGGTGAAAAATTACAGGGAAAAAGGCTAATATATTTGAAAAGGTGTGAGTAGTTTTATATTTAAGTGAGAAGTTTAAGATATCTATTGCTATAATAAGCCCGAGTATTGTAACTAAAAGAGCTGTTAATTTTATAACTATTGGTATAGTAAGGGTTTGTGTCTTTATTGGGAGGGTGCAGACAATAATTAACATGCCAGCAATCATACTCCCTCAGGCCAATCGTGTAATAGAATTAGTAATTAAAGGGTTATTTTCATTAATTGGTAAGATTGGGAGAGATCGTGGAGTTTTTATTGATGAAAAAAAGATAATTCGGAAGCTGTATACCGCTGTGAAAGAGGTTGCAATAAGGGTAATAATTAGGGCACATGAGTTTAGGTTAGAAATATTTATTGATTCAATAATTGCATCTTTGGAAAAGAACCCTGAAAGGTATGGTGTTCCTGTAAGTGCTAGGCTTCCAATAGTTAGACAGGTTGTAGTTATTGGGAGTATTTTTTGTAGGCCTCCTATTTTTCGAATGTCTTGTTCATCATTCAAGCTGTGGATAATTGAGCCTGAGCATAGGAACAGCATTGCTTTAAAGAAAGCGTGTGTGCAGATGTGGAAGAAGGCTAATTGTGGTTGATTTAGGCCGATTGTAACTATTATTAGGCCTAGTTGGCTTGATGTTGAAAATGCTACAATTTTTTTAATATCATTTTGTGTTAGAGCACATGTGGCTGTAAACACAGTTGTTAGGGCCCCAAGGCATAAGCAAATTGAAAGGGCAGCTTTGTTTTGTTCTATTATCGGTTGAAATCGGATTAGTAAAAAAATACCGGCTACTACCATCGTGCTAGAGTGAAGTAAGGCCGAAACTGGTGTTGGGCCTTCTATGGCGGCGGGTAGTCAGGGGTGAAGTCCAAATTGGGCGGATTTTCCCATAGCTGCTAAGATTAGTCCTAGGAGCGGGAGGATTGACTCTTTGTTAAACAAGATAAATATTTGTTGGAATTCTCAGGAGTTTATACTTATAAAAAAATATGCCATGGTCAAGATCAGGCCAATATCTCCGATTCGGTTATATATAACTGCCTGTATAGCGGCAGTGTTAGCATCTGCTCGGGCATGCCATCAACCAATTAGTAAGAAGGATATAATTCCTACGCCTTCTCATCCGATGAATAGTTGAAATATATTGTTGGCAGATACTAGAATTATTATTGCTAACAGAAATGTTAGCAAGTATTTAAAGAAGCGGTTTATTTCCTGGTCTGAGTGTATATATCAGATTGCGAACTCTAAAATTGATCATGTAACAAATAGAGCAATTGGTATAAATAGAACTGAATATTGGTCAATTTTAATACTCGATGAGATATTAAAGTTGTAAATGGTTATTCATGAAAAGTTGATTATTGTTGACTCTAACCCAGAATTTATAAAGATTAACATTGGTAATAGGCTTAATAAGAAGGAATGTTTTACCGAGGTTTTTACTGTTATTGGTCATATTTTAGGTGTTTTTATTAGAGTCGATGACGCTAGAGGAATAATTAAAAAAATTAGGGATAATATAAATGATGAGTTAAATATTAATATTTGGTTCATAACTTTTACTTGGAGTTGCACCTAGAGTATTTGGTCCCTAAAACCAATGGATTACTATTATCCTTTAAAAGTTAAGGAGGCTAAAGATTTTAACTTTAGGACCAGATAATTAGCAGTTTCTGTGTTTCATAACCCTTCTTGGTGCACAGAAAGAGTTTAACTTTCATTTTTAGAACCACAATCTAATATTTTTTTAAATTATATGCACATGAAAATATTCCTGAGATAAGAGCTGGTTTTAGGATTAATAGAAGTATAGGCGCTAGATGTATAGTTATGAGAAAATGTTCTCGGGTGTAGGATGGGTTTATAGGGTTAAGGTGACTAGGAGTTGGGCCCCGTTGTGTTATTAAAAACATATAAAGTGTGTACGAGGCTGTAATTAAGGTTCCTGTCCCTGTAATTAAGATTGTTCAAGGGGATCAGTTAAATAGGGACACCATAATTGTCAGTTCCCCTCATAGGTTTATCGATGGGGGGAGTGCTATATTAGATAGATTTGTAACAAGTCACCAGGTGGCTATAAGTGGGAGTGTTGCCTGAGCTCCACGGACTAGTAATAAAGTTCGACTATGGGTCCGTTCATAATTTATATTTGCTAGGCAAAATAGGGCGGATGAGATTAATCCGTGTGAAATTATTAAAATAACAGCTCCTGTAACGCTTCATGGTGTTTGAATTATAATAGCGGCGATTACGAGGCCTATGTGGCTTACAGATGAATATGCAATAAGTGATTTTAGATCTGTTTGTCGTATGCAAATTAGGCTTGTTATTACTACTCCTCATAAGGCTAAGACCATAAATGGATATGATATTTCTTTTGTTATTGGAACTAGAATGGTTGTAATTCGAATAATCCCATATCCCCCTAGTTTAAGCAAAACAGCTGCTAAGATTATTGATCCAGCTACGGGTGCTTCTACATGGGCTTTTGGTAGTCACAGGTGGGCCCCGTAAAGTGGTATTTTTACTATAAATGCTAATAAACAGGCCAGTCATAAGATTTTGGTTGTATAGTTTTGTGGTATTATTGGTTCTATAACACTAAATAAAGCAAGAGATAGGGATCCAATGGAGTTTTGAAGTACAAGAAGTGCAACAAGTAGTGGTAAAGAGCCTGCTAAGGTGTAAAATAGAAAATATGTGCCTGCGTTTAGTCGTTCGACTTGGTTTCCCCATCGTGTAATAATAATAAGAGTTGGAATTAGGGTGGTTTCAAAGGCAATATAGAACATAATTAATTCTGTTGAAGAGAAAGCAATAATTAAGGATATTTGTAGTAGTGTTAGTATAATCAAATAAGTTCGTTGTCGAGGGAACGGGCTATTTTTTAAGTGTTCTTGGCTGGCTAGGGTTATTAGTGGAAGGAGTCAACACGTAAGCACCAGTAGTGGTGATGAGACGGAGTCTACGGATATTAGAGTATTTGTAAAGTTTGAAAATTCAAAGGGAAGGTTTAATCATGTTAGACTAATTATTGCAATAATGGAGCTGTTTACCACAAAGTAGGTTCATAGTCATTTTGGGTTTGCTAATCATGTTAAGGGGAGTAATATTATAGTTGGAATTAAGATTTTTAGCATTGTAGAAGATTTAGGTTTTTAAGATGGTCTGTTCCATGAGTTCGTGTTGTAGCTACTATGAGGGCAAGACCGGTGCTGGCTTCACATGCAGATAGGGTTAACAGCAGTATTGGGATTAAAAAATGGTATCCTGTATTTATTTGCGTTGTTCAGGTAGCCATTGCAATAAATATTGCCAATATTATCCCTTCCAGGCATAATAGGGCAGATAAAAAGTGTGTTCGGTGTAGTATTAGTCCTGTGGTACTTAGTGCAAATGCTGATATGGCTATAAATAAGGTTGATAACATAAAGTATTTTTGGGTTAAACCAAAATTTACTGAGTCGAAATCAGTATTCTTATTTAGATTAAATACTTATTCAGCCCATTCTAGGCCTCCTTGTGCTCATTCATATATTAGGCCAATTGTTAGGATAAGAAGAATAATTGTTGATCAAAATAGTGTGTTTGCTGGGTGCATTTGTGATGCTCATGGGGTTGGCAATAATAGAGCAATTTCTAGGTCAAATAGTAAGAATAGAATGGCAATTAAGAAAAATCGGATTGAAAATGGTAGGCGAGCTGAGCCAACTGGGTCAAAACCGCACTCATAGGGAGATAGTTTTTCTGTATCTGGACTATTTAGTGGTAGTCAAAAACTAACCATAATGAGGGCCGTGGATAGTGCTAGTGAAAAAATTAGTATAAGTGTAATTAAGTTCATTGTCTTTTCTTAGGTATTGACTAAGATCAAATGATTGGAGGTCATTTATACTAATTGTACTAAAAAGACATGATCCTCATCAATAAATAGACACATACAGGAATAGTCATACTACGTCTACGAAATGCCAATATCATGCTGCTGCTTCAAAGCCAAAGTGGTGATTTGAGGTAAAGTGAAATTTAATTTGTCGAAGGAGGCAGACTAATAGAAATAGAGAGCCAATTATTACGTGTAGGCCATGAAATCCTGTTGCGACAAAAAAGGTTGATCCATAGATTCCGTCTGCAATTGTAAAAGGGGCCTCGTAGTATTCTATGGCTTGAAGGGCGGTAAAATATAAGCCTAGAATAATAGTTATAAATAAGGACTGAGTGGCCTCTTTTCGGTTCCCTTGTATAATACTATGGTGAGCTCATGTTACTGTCACACCGGAGGCTAGGAGTACGGCGGTGTTTAGTAAGGGAACTTCGAATGGGTCTAAGGGTGTGACTCCTGTTGGTGGTCAGCATTCTCCTAGCTCTGGGGTTGGAGCAAGACTTGAGTTATAAAATGCTCAGAAAAAGCCTAGAAAAAAGAATACTTCTGAGGTAATAAACAAGATTATCCCATATCGGAGCCCCTTTTGGACGGGCAAGGTGTGGTGCCCTTGAAATGTGCCTTCTCGAATAACATCACGCCATCATTGGAGTATGGTTAATAATATAATGATCAGTCCTAGTATTATTAGGGTGGTTGATCCGAAGTGGAATCATATTGCTAGGCCAGAGGTTAATAGAAGTGCTGCGATAGCACCTGTGAGTGGTCAAGGGCTTGGGTCTACTATATGGTAGGCGTGTGCTTGGTGTGCCATTAGACATTTTCTTGTAAATATAGGCTTAATAATAGAACAAAGACATAAGCTTGAATTATGGCCACTGCAATTTCTAACAGTGTTAATAGGAATAGAATAATTATTGTTATAATAGAAATTGATGGTATTAGAGGCATTAGAACTAGTACTGCTGTTGAAATTAGTTGAATTAGTAAGTGTCCGGCTGTAAGGTTAGCCGTTAGTCGTACTCCGAGGGCTAATGGTCGAATGAATAGGCTAATTGTTTCAATAATAACTAGGATTGGGATCAGAGGGGTTGGAGTTCCTTCTGGTAACATGTGTCCTAGGGCGTGGGTTGGTTGATTTCGAAGCCCAGTGAGGACTGTGGCTAATCATAGTGGAACGGCAAGTCCTAAGTTTAAGGATAGTTGAGTTGTTGGGGTAAATGTGTACGGTAGAAGGCCTATAAGGTTTATAGTAATTAAGAATATTATTAGGGCGGCTAACAGGAGAGATCAGCTATGCCCTTTGATGTTAACTGGAAGTATAAGTTGTTTTGTAAATATGCTAAAAAATCAGGCTTGAGCAGTTCATAGTCGGTTACTCAATCAGTGGTTTGTTGTTTTATGAAACAGTAATCACGGGAGCAAAAGGGCCAGAGTTATCAGGGGGGTTCCAAATATGATAGGGCTTATAAATTGATCAAAAAAGCTTAAGTTCACGGTCAGTCTCAGGGGTGTATTTTTTCTTTTTTTGTACTTTGAGGTGTTGGTTCGTTTTGAAGTTTAAAATTGTTAATTTTGGCTGTTAAAATGGTTAGGTAAATAATTCATGATATTAGGAAGATAGAAAATCATGGGCCAGGGTTTAGTTGTGGCATGTCATTAAGGGTGGTTGGTTTTCACCGATCTTTAGCTTAAAAGGCTATTGCTTCTCCATGAAAGCTTCTTAATGATAATTCTAGTATGGACGAAGATCATTTCTGGAAGAAGCTTAATGATGTTGCTTCTACAACAATTGGTATAAAGCTATGATTTGCCCCACAGATCTCTGAGCACTGTCCATAAAAAACCCCTGGGCGGGATGCGATAAAAGTTGTTTGGTTTAGTCGCCCAGGGATGGCATCTGTTTTTACACCCATAGAGGGGACGGTTCATGAGTGTAGTACGTCTTCTGCGGAGATAAGTATTCGGATTGGGGATTCTATTGGTACAACTATTCGGTTGTCCACTTCTAAAAGACGAAATTGCCCAGGGGACAGGTCTTGAGTTGGTAGTATGTATGAGTCAAATACTAAGTCTTCATAGTTTGTAAATTCGTAAGTTCAGTACCATTGGTGGCCAATTGCTTTAACTGTTAGATGGGGGTCGTTGATCTCATCTATTAAATATAAAATTCGTAGAGATGGGAGGGCAATAACAATTAAGATAATTGCTGGTATAACTGTCCATACTATTTCAATTTCTTGGGCGTCTATGGCATTGGTATTTGTTAGCTTTGTGGTTATTATTGTTGTAATAATGTAAAGTACTAATGTGCTAATCAAAAAAACAGCTATTAATGCATGGTCGTGAAAGTGTAGTAGTTCTTCTATAATCGGGGATGCTGCGTCCTGAAAGCCTAGTTGTGACGGGTGTGCCATATAAGATATACAAGATTTAAACTAGTAATTAGGTCTTGACAAGGCCTTGTAATTTTTTACTAATATCTTAAGAAAGTGGTAGATTGGTTATACAGTTGACTTGAAATTAACTTAGGGGGGTTCGATTCCCTCTTTTCTTGTTAAATAACTCGAGCTTGTACGAATGATGGCTCCTCAAACGTGTGATAGGGTGGAGGGCATCCGTGTAGCCATTCAATATTTGTGGGTGTGAGTTCTGTTGTTATTACCTCTCGTTTTGACGCAAATGCTTCTCAGATAATAAATATTATTATAATTACCGCAACAAGTGAAATTAGAGACCCAATTGATGAGATTGTGTTTCAAAGGGTGTATGCGTCGGGGTAATCAGAATATCGTCGTGGTATTCCCGCAAGACCGAGAAAGTGTTGTGGAAAAAATGTAAGGTTAACTCCTAGAAATATAACGCCAAAGTGAATTTTAGACCAGGTTGGGTGTAGTGTGTATCCGGAAAATAGTGGGAATCAGTGTACAAATCCGCCTATAATAGCAAACACGGCCCCCATAGATAGGACATAGTGAAAGTGTGCAACTACATAATATGTGTCATGTAGAACAATATCTAATGATGAGTTTGCTAGGACAATGCCTGTTAGTCCGCCTACTGTAAATAAAAAAATGAAACCAAGGGCTCAGAGCATTGCAGCATCTCATTTAATAGAGCCTCCGTGTATTGTTGCCAATCAGCTAAAAACTTTTACACCAGTTGGAATGGCAATAATTATTGTAGCGGATGTAAAATAAGCTCGTGTATCTACGTTTAAGTCTACTGTAAATATATGGTGAGCCCATACGATAAAGCCTAAGAGACCAATTGATATTATTGCTCAGACCATGCCCATATATCCAAATGGTTCTTTTTTAGCGGAATAATATGTTACAATATGTGAAATTATGCCAAATCCTGGAAGGATTAAGATGTATACTTCTGGATGACCAAAAAACCAGAATAGGTGTTGATATAGTACAGGGTCCCCCCCGCCAGCTGGGTCAAAAAAGGTGGTATTGAGGTTTCGATCGGTTAATAGTATTGTAATGCCAGCTGCAAGTACTGGGAGAGAGAGGAGTAGAAGAATAGCCGTAATTAATACGGATCATACAAATAAGGGTGTTTGATATTGCGTTATGGAGGGGGGTTTTATATTAATTGATGTCGTAATAAAGTTAATCGCCCCTAAAATTGAGGAGACTCCGGCTAGATGTAGTGAAAAAATTGTTAGATCCACAGAGGCTCCTGCATGAGCAAGATTACCAGCTAATGGAGGATAGACGGTTCATCCAGTTCCTGCCCCTGCTTCTACACCTGAGGAGGCTAGTAATAAAAGAAACGAGGGTGGTAGGAGTCAGAAGCTTATGTTATTTATTCGGGGAAATGCCATATCAGGGGCCCCAATCATAAGGGGCACTAGTCAATTTCCAAATCCGCCGATTATTACGGGCATCACTATAAAAAAGATTATTACGAAAGCATGAGCAGTGACAATGACATTATAGATTTGATCATCTCCAAGGAAGGTTCCTGGTTGGCTTAGTTCGGCCCGGATTAAGAGACTTAAGGCTGTGCCCACCATGCCAGCTCAGGCACCAAAAATTAAGTAAAGGGTGCCAATGTCTTTGTGGTTTGTAGAAAATAGTCATCGAGTGATTATCACTGGTAAAATGGCCGAAGCAGGCGCAAGGTTGTAGCCCCTGTCATAAAGGTTAAAGTCCTTTTTTTATCAAGCCCCGTGATGTTCAGCATATAAAATTGCAAATTTTAAAGAGCAAAGTAGCTTTTGCCGGGGCTTCTCCCGCTTTTTTTCCCGACAAGCGGGAGAAGTAGATTAAAGCTCGTTGATTGAGTGTTTAGCTGTTAACTAAAAGGTCGTAGGGTCAAAGCCTGCTAATCTAGAAGGCTTTAGCTTAATTAAAGTGTCTGGGTTGCATTCAGAAGATGTGGGGTAGTGTCCTGCAGGTTTTATCAAAGACTAGAAGATTTTAACTTCTGCTTAAGGCTTTGAAGGCCTTTGGTCTTGTTATCCTAAGTCCTTAATTTATTACCAGTAATGCTGGAGTTATTGGTATTATTATCATAGATAATATAATTATTACAGGGATGGTTTGTAGGTTATTTTTTTCTCGTCAGTTTAGGTTTGAGTTTGAGATGTGAGGAGGTGAGGTTATTGAGATTGTGTATGATAGACGGAGGTAGAAGAATAAGCTAAGTAGAGCCGATATAGCTATTGTAACAGATAGTATATTGAGGTGTTGTTTGGTTATTTCTTGTAGAATTAATCATTTTGGTAAAAACCCGGATGTTGGTGGGAGCCCTCCAAGAGCCATGAGGACAATTATTGTAAAGGCTGCTAGTGTTGGTGTTTTTAGTCATGAGGTTGAAAGCTTATTTATACTTGTAGAGTTTAGGGCTATTAGTGTTATAAATATAGAGGATGTTAAAATAATATAAACTAATAGGTTTAGTAGTGCTAGATTTGGGGCAAATGGTACAATTATGACTATTCATCCTAAATGTGCAATGGATGAGTATGCTATAATTTTTCGTATTTGTGTCTGATTTAGGCCTCCTCATCCTCCCACAACTATAGACATTAGCGCTATTATAATTAGTAGATTTGTGTTTAGTTGATGGCTTGTCAAGATAAGTAGGGCTATTGGGGCCAGTTTTTGTCATGTTGACAGGATTAAGCATGTTATCATATTTAACCCTTGTAAAACATCTGGTAGTCATAGGTGAAATGGTGCAACTCCTAGTTTAATTGCTAGGGCGATTGTTAAAATTGTTGTTGATGTATCGTGGTTTATGTTTACAATTGTCCACTCTCCTGTTATTCATGCGTTTATAATTGTTGAGAATAAAATTAAGGCAGAGGCTGTGGCTTGTGTTAAAAAATATTTTGTTGCGGATTCTGTGGCTCGGGGGTGGTGTATTTTGGTTATTAGTGGAATGATGGCTAATGTATTAATTTCTAGTCCTATTCATGCTAGGAATCAGTGATAGCTTGATAATGTGGTAATTGTTCCTACTGCAAGGCTTGATATTAATATGGATAGTGTATAGGGGCTCATTAGTAAAAGAAGGATTTTCGCCAACATGTTTGGGGTATGGGCCCAAAAGCTTAATTTAGCTTATTTTACCTTAAAAGATAGTGTAGTGGGTGCACGAGGGGTTTTGATCTCCTAAGGGTAGGTTCGAGTCCTATTTTTTTAGTAGGGTATGAGAGGGTTTGAACCTCTATAGGTCACTCTATCAAAGTGGTCCTTATCTTTCAGGCACATATCCTATGATAGGGGGGGAATACCTGTTATTGTAATTGGTAGTGAGATATGTATAAGGGTTATTACAATTGTTAGAGGTAGAAAGTTTTTTCAGATTAAGTGTATTAGTTGATCATATCGGAATCGTGGGTAGGATGCGCGTACTCATAAAAATATAATAGACAGTGCTGATGCTTTAAAAATTAGGTTTATTGTTGAGATTTCTGGTTGAATGTGATTTATTGTTGGGCCGAGAAATAGGATGGTTGATAGGGTGTTTATAAGTAAAATGTTGGAGTATTCCGCTAGAAAAAATAATGCAAATGGCCCCCCTGCATATTCTACGTTAAATCCGGATACTAGCTCTGATTCACCTTCTGTGAGGTCAAATGGGGCTCGGTTTGTTTCTGCTAGGGTTGAGATAAATCATATTGTTGCTATAGGTCATGCTGGGATAATAAACCAGATCGGTTCTTGTGAGGCATTAAAGTTTGTCAATATAAAGCCTCCTGTTATTAGGATAAGGCATAGTAGAACAAGTCCTAGTGTAACTTCATATGAGATGGTTTGTGCTACTGCTCGAAGTGCTCCAACTAAGGCATATTTTGAATTTGACGATCAGCCGGAGCCGAGGATTGAATATACGGCTAAACTAGATATGGATAGAAGAAAGAGAATGCCTAGGTTTAGGTTTGATAGTGTGAAGGGCATAGGTAGGGGAATTCAGATTATTAGTGCTAAAGTCAATGCTATTATTGGTATAATAAGGAATAGAGTTTGTGATGATGTTGATGGTCGTACTGGTTCCTTAATAAATAGTTTTAGTCCATCTGCAATTGGTTGAAGGAGGCCTATTGGTCCTACTATATTTGGCCCTTTTCGTAGTTGTATATATCCTAGTACTTTTCGTTCAACAAGAGTTAAGAAAGCTACAGCCAGCAGTACTGGGATAATATATAATAGTGGGTTTAGGAGTGCAGATATAATATACATAGTTAAGAAGAGGAGTTGAACCTCTGGTGGAAAGGGCTTAGGTCTTTTGCAATTGCCGGGCTCTGCCATCTTAACTTGTCCTTTGTTTTAAAGGTGTATTTTGTGTGGCCCTTTATTTGCTTTCAGGGGTGGTAGGGGGCTTTGCTTGCAAGAGGTCCCATTTTTTCGGTCCTTTCGTACTAGAAAAAATTTCATTATAGATAGAAACTGACCTGGATTACTCCGGTCTGAACTCAGATCACGTAGGACTTTATCGTTGACAACGAACCTTTAATAGCGGCTGCACCATTTGGGTGTCCTGATCCAACATCGAGGTCGTAAACCCATTCGTCGATAAGGACTCTTAGAAAGGATTGCGCTGTTATCCCTAGGGTAACTTGGTTCGTTGGTCACTTAGTGGATCATTTATAATAAATGTTTTAATTTTTGAAGTGTAGTTCTAAATTATCTATCTCGGAGGATATTTTTTCTTCCGTGGTCGCCCCAACCGAAAATTTAAATTATAATTATACGTTTTTATTTTTTACCTGTTGGCTAGTGCTAATATATAATTAATTTCATATTTAAAGCTCCATAGGGTCTTCTCGTCTTATATGGCTATCTCCGCTTCTGCACGGAGAAATTAATTTCACTGATTGGATTAAAGAGACAGTTGAGCTTTCGTTTTGCCTTTCATACAGGTCTTTATTTAAAAGACAAGTGATTACGCTACCTTTGCACGGTCATAATACCGCGGCCGTTAAAATCAATCACTGGGCAGGCGGGACCTCTTATACTTGTGTGGGCAAGAGGCGATGTTTTTGGTAAACAGGCGGAGCTCTTGGTTGCCGAGTTCCTTTTTAATCTTTAAATCTTTTTTAATGCTCCTGTGTTGGGTTAACAATTGTTTTAATATATTTTTCTTGTTGTTGGGTATTTTATATTGTTAATTATCAGTGACTTTTTCGTTCTGATTTACGCTTGCATAAGAGAATTTGTTCTTGTTACTCATTCTAGTATAAGCTCATCTACTTAGTAGATGGATTTGATATTTTTGTGAGTTTAGATTTTTTATTGGTATAATAAGGGGTTTGTTAAGTTGAGCTTTGACGCTTTCTTGTGGTGGCTGCTTTTAGGCCTACATGGTTTACTTCTTTTATTAATATAATCTTTATTCATTATATAGGTTGTATCCTTTATTAATAGAGCTGTACCTCTATTAATTAACTTTAAAGTGCTATTTTTATTTTTTAACTAATTAAAAGTACTTTAAGCTGAACTAATATTCATTTCTCAAATAACCAGCTATCACTAGGCTCGTTAGGCTTTTCACCGCTACTTAAAAGTCGTCCCACTCTTTTGCCACAGAGACGGGTTGGCCCTGGTTAATGCTGCTCTTAAGTAGCTCGTCTAGTTTCGGGGTGGCTAACTTTATTTCTCTTTGTTAGGTTGGACTTACTAGACCATTATGCAAAAGGTATAGGGTTTAGTCTTTTCTTTTTCTTGTTTTTATTATTTATTTCATTTTTATTTCATCTTTCCCTTACGGTACTTTTTTATTGCTCATAATAAATTTCTATCGCCTATACTATTAAATTGAATGGTTTAGTTTAGTTTTTGGTGTATTGTAGTTTGTTTTCTTGGCTAGAATTTTAACTCAATTTAATCCGAGTTTAACGGGTATTTTCTTGGTGTAAACAAGATGCTTTTATTAAGCTATAAATTGTTCCAAGTTCACCTTCCGGTAGACTTACCATGTTACGACTTGCCTCTTCTTTTTTTAGTCTTTACTTATTTATTGTTATTGTTGCTTGAAGAGGGTGACGGGCGGTGTGTGCGCGCTCCATTGCCAGTTTAAAAAGAACACTCTTTTTTCTTTTTACTGCTAAATCCTCCTTTATAGTTTTGTTTCACAAGCTTTTCCGTAGTTTTCTAAACTAGAAAATGTAGCCCATTTCTTCCCATCTTATAAGCTACACCTTGACCTGATGTTTTTATGTTTATAGTTATGCCTACTGTTAGCCCTTTAAAGGGTGGGCTAGACGGTGGTATATAGGCTGTATTAGGCAATAGATGGTGAGGTTTATCGTGGATTATCGATTATAGAACAGGCTCCTCTAGGGGGTATAGAGCACCGCCAAGTCCTTTGAGTTTTAAGCTGTTGCTCGTAGTATTCTGGCGGATAAATCAAAGTTTATAACTAGGCATAGTGGGGTATCTAATCCCAGTTTGTTTCCTAGTTGTCGTGGGTTCAAGCTTATTTTAGTAAGGCCACTTTCGAAGTTGTACTTGTTTTAACTATTGCGTGCGACAGCGGAGTTAGTTTTTAACCTTATTTAATTTGTGTGTCTAACCACCCTTTGAGCCGATTTTATTAATTTGAGTTTCTCGTATAACCGCGGTGGCTGGCACGAGATTTACCAACTCTTTTAACTATTGCTGATTCGAGCTTGTTTCGCTTATTGTTCAATGTTCATCACTGCTGAATTCCCTTGGGGGTGTGGTTTAACAAGATGTCTTTGGCATAGTAAGTGCCTGATACCTGCTCCTGTTTTACTTGTTGGTAATAGAGGGCATTTTCACCGGGATGCTGATACTTGCATGTGTAAACGTAGTTAAAATTAATAGCAAGGCCAGGACCAAACCTTTATGTTTATGAGATATTTTAAAAATCTGTCTTAGCATTTTCAGTGCCACACTTTATGTAAGCTACATTAAC